GGGATTCTAAAAAGAATTCTCATTTTATATATATATATATTTTTTTTTTTTCGACTTTTTTCGACTTTTTAACTTTTTTCGACTTTTTCATTCTATTTATTAGTTATTAGAAAATTAGAAATTGGTCGAAATTGAAATTGATTTGTATTATCCTTTCTATTTGATTATCTTTATATAATAGATTTCATTTCATTTTTTTATGAATATGTCCATTTTATTTTGATCTTTTTTATTAGTGGTTTAAAATAGAACAAGTAGTCACAATTAGTCAGATGTAAGAGAATGTCTAGGAATTTTATTTAGAATAGATGGGTCTTGGTATATTACTTTTATTAGAATCCAATCCCAATGGAGGGTTTTCTATCGAAAGAGAAGACTAGGTCTAAGTAAGGTATACGAAAGCCTATTTTACGTTGTTGACAATGTTTACAATTAAACTTAGCATTAGCAAAGATATTCGTTTTCAAACTTGATCTTGTGCACAAATACCGCACAATACCGACGTAAATTACTATTAGATTTGTATACTTGATTGGGGTGGGGTTAGGTTGGAGTTTTTAACCAGACTCGTGTTATGATACAAAATTCACTAGAATTGGGTATACCAAAGAAGGGCAGTATAATGAACTCGTTGATTTCGGACAGGAAAAGAGTAAAATTCATCTGGAATTTTCCTACGAAGAGTAATGAATAAAGAAGAGTAATGAATAAAGAAGAGTAATGAATAAAGAAGAGTAATGAATAAAAGTTGATTTGTTTATCCACAACTAAAAAAAGATCAATCGGGTCCATTGAAATGAAATGTGTTTTTGCTTTTACTTTGATATTATACTTTAAACGATCCCAATGAATGGGCTTATAGTAATGATTGTCTTTTGATGAAGCAATTAGTAAGTTAAAACAATAACGAGGAAATTCAAATCAAAAATGATCAAATTTTTTGTATTTGAATATTCATTTTTTGATTTGAATTTGATAGGGCTCTAGGGCTATACGGACTCGAACCGTAGACCTTCTCGGTAAAACAGATCAAACTTATTATTATCAAAATGATATGAACTGTTTCAAAGACCCAACATGCATTTTTTGTGCATTGGGCTCTTTCATTAACTGATAGAAATATCAGCTAGTCCGCCATTTTTATTTTTGACAGAAAAATAAGAAGATGGCTCCGTGTGCTCTGAGTCATTATGTTTATTCAGATTCAGGAACACTACCAAAGTTTTTCAAGGGGGGTTATCTTGACGTAGGTCTGCCTCTGACCTAGATTAACCTAAGTGAAATGAAGTCTCTATCGCTCTACTTAAAAATCAAATATGAAACTTCATACACCTTAAAGTTCATAGGACGAAAAGAGATTTTTTTGAGGCCCTGATACTCAGCCTAGCATTGAATAGACTGGATATTCACCTTATCAATATATCAAATCAATGATGCGGTCTGTTTGGCACCTAACCGGGCACCTAAATCGGACCGAACCCTTGTCAGGCTATTGTTCTCTTATTCCCTCAAAGTTATGGAGTAAGACATCGATTTCTCAATAAGATCAATTTTTTTGATTGCATGATGCACTCCCCTGAAAAACATCGGCGCGCGTGTAAACGAGGTGCTCTACCAACTGAGCTACAGCCCTTAGTGCTTGTAATACATATTTTATTATGTACATAATTTCTTGTCAAGATGAATATTCTCAAGATGACTATTCCATGATCCAAGATCATATTGATCGGTATTGCTTCTAAGTAATATGATATTTATAATGGGAGGAGTCCCTTTTGGTTTTCTTTGTGAAGATAAATGACCTACTTAACTCAGCGGTTAGAGTATTGCTTTCATACGGCGGGAGTCATTGGTTCAAATCCAATAGTAGGTAGAACTTATTAGATACCGCGGTCAATGGTATCTAATAAGTTTTTATACTCATTTTATTTTAGTAATGTAATATTGATTTTGTATCTTTTCTATTTCTTTTTCGTTGCATCAAAATAGGATTGTGCTTGATTGTATTTAATATTTAATCGACAGAATCAAGTCAAACAAAACAACCAAATATAGGGTGTATAAATCGATGATTGTTTGGACGCAACGACTGGTTATGAAATGGCATTGATAGCCTCTACTCGTGTCCTAGCCCGTCGGAGAGCTAGATTTGCCTCAATTGTTTGTCTCTTTCCTTCAGCTTTTCTCAAAGCAGCTTCCGCTATTTCAAGAGTTTGCTGAGCTTCTTGTGGATCAATGTCACTACTTTTCTCTGCATCATTTACTAAAACAGTGATTTCATTATTACCTACTCTAGCAAAACCGCCCATCAGAGCCATCGTTAGCCATTGGTCGTTAAGGCGTATTCTCAAAATACCTATATCTACTGCTGTGGCAATAGGAGCGTGATTTGGTAATACGCCAATTTGTCCACTATTAGTAGATAAAATGATTTCTTTCACTTCTGAATCCCAAACTATTCGATTAGGGGTCAGTACACACAGATTTAAGGTCATTTCTT